GAGAGTGTTGCACTTTTTCTTGGGGAGATCCAAATTTAATGAGATTCGGAAAAGAGGCTTCGTTTAATTTAAATTAAATAACTAATTCTCTTTTGCTGAAGAAGATAGATACGGATCAAAAAAAAACACTCAAATCATAACAGAAAAATGCATTGTGGAAGAATCGATAGTTTCTTTTTTAATTCGGTAAAATATAACAAGAAAAAGAATGTAAATAGCCTTTCTTCTTTTTGTTGTTGCTTGAATATAAAATATTCAATTGAATATAATAATATAATAAAAAAAGTCTTTTTGTTTTCAAATCTGATATCAGATAAATCATTATTTATCTATAATTCGTTGGAACAGAAAAAAGGAGCCCGGCTAGGTACTGACCAGGCCGGGCCATGAGAATAAGAAGGGCCTTTCGAACAAAATCAACACAAAGAGGTCTTGCTTATTTTTTTTTTAGTTCGATTGTTGGCACGGTCGAGCCCATCTTTTAGATAAAGGAAATTCCTGATTTGTGGATCTCTCTCTCTATATATATATAATAGAATAGAGAAAGAAGAGAGAGAAAGAAGAAAGAAGAGAGAGAAAGAAAGACTCCTTACATTATGTGTAATGTAGTAATTATCTTTTTCAATTGGGAGAGATGGCTGAGTGGACTAAAGCGTCGGATTGCTAATCCGTTGTACGAGTTATTCGTACCGAGGGTTCGAATCCCTCTCTTTCCGTTTCCGTTGATGACTTGATTTATTTTTTTTTTTCAAATTTTGAAAATCTTAGTGAAACGCGTGGAATAGATAAAATCCTAAGAAAATTTGAAAATTAACCAAGGAAAACCCTTTGTATTTTATTCTTCACGTCCAGGATTACGCCCCGGATCATTAGATAGGAATCCAAAGATAAATAGAGAAACAAAAAATATCACTACGGTATAAACGAAGAGTTTCAGAGTAAGCATTACAGAATCTCCAAGATGATTTTTTGGAAAAAAAAAAAGAGAATAGATCTTCCATTTTTCTACCACATATCCTATTTTGACACCAAGAAATGAGGTTTTTTTTCTAGAAATGCATTGTCCAAATTCATTTGTTTTTCATTAACAAAAATTTGCGTTTATATCCAAATTAGATATTGTGGGAGACCCTAATAGGGTTAGGGTCTTTCACTGGAAAAGGGTCAAAAATAAAATGAGGAAATGGGGGTAAGCCTGATTTATATTTATGGCGACTATCCACGAATTTCAGTGTGCGAATCGAGGGTTCATACTCTAAAACCTATCTGATTTTATCAATTGTTAGCATTTTTTCTCGAGGAAATCGTGCATTTTCTAGGATATTATTATTCAGGATCTCATCGAAAACTTACAGCAGCTTGCCAAACAAAAGCTAAGAGAAAAAAAAGCACAGGTATCACTGGCATAACATCTACGATTGGATTCAAAAAAGCATAGGCTTCGGGCAATTTGCCGAAGAAAAAACTACTCGAATAAAGGGGAGAATTAATACAAATACAGATCAAACTAACGATATTAAGCATAACAGACATTTTGTTCTTGGAGATAATTGCATTTTGATTGAGTTTTTGATATAAGGAAAAAGAAAGAAAGTAAGTAAGGTACACAAAAAATCCTTCTTTTTCTTTGAATCCACCCAATCAAAAATCCTCCAATTCTCAAAGGAGAATAGAAGAAATCATACTTTCATACAATATCTTAATTGAATTCTATGTAATGATCAATAAATTAAGTTCAATTCTATATCTATATGTATCAAAATCCTAGTACCAATCTATTCTATAGATATTTGGACTGGAGTTGACAAACAACCAATACCAATATTATTGTTTCTTAGTGTCGATTAGAAATCGAAATGGGGCGTGGCCAAGTGGTAAGGCAACGGGTTTTGGTCCCGCTATTCGGAGGTTCGAATCCTTCCGTCCCAGGGCAGATCCATTTTTGATGCTCCATTATTCCCATAGAAAGAAGTAGGGGAGTGGATAGGAGTTAATCCATATTAATTTAAACATCTGTGTCTGTTCGAATTTCATTAACAAATGATCAAGTTCCATATTATATAGAAATATGTTATGGAGCCAATGTTTTTTCTTTGAATCTCATTTGATTTAGGTATTTCGTGTTTGTTTGACTCTAATGAAAAATTGGAAATCGATGTAACAATTGAGGCAGGGGTGATTTATCCTATCCCTTTTATTCATATTCACTTTATGACAACAGTCGATTATTGAAATATTACTCAACCCCATGTTAAACCAAATACATATCAATCATATAATATAATCATATAAAATGAGGAAATGTTTAGCTTATATGGTGTATGTATCGTTATGGTGTATGTATCGTTCTATTTCAATGACAATAATTTTTGGGTTTTTGTGAAAAAGATTTGTAATCCTTCAATTTTTGAAACTGAAATTATAGATATTCTATATTATAGAATATCTATAACAGTGACAACTGTTCAGTCTATCTGATAGATACGAAAACCCTTCCCTATTTTTTTCGATTTTGATTTTCGTAATCAGATGAAAAGAATAAAGATTCAAATCTTAACTTACATCATTTTTTTATACATCTCATGAAAAAAAAATGGATTTCTTTCTTCTTTTCTTTGATCTATTTAAAATAGAAATTTTCAATTAAATCAAATTTAATAATGATGTCTAAATAGGAAACTTTTTCAATTTCAATTAGAAAGATTTTTTTTTTTAATATTTTTAATGATTCCTTGTACGTGGAATCTTTGAAAAAGTAGGAAATCGTTTAATCTATCCTATTGAGTCACTTGAAGATGCAGATTCAAAAAGTTATTCGTTTCTCTATTTCTTTCTATTATATATATATTATTTATATATTATTATATTATTTAATTATATTATTTATGTATGTTTATGTTCAAAAATATGTTAAAAATGCTGCCTTGCTAAGACTTTTTCAGAAAAATCGTTCCACATATCATATATTCATATATAGAAGAAAAAGTCTAGATTACGATGTCTATGGACAGCTGAACCAATGACTATTCATGATTCCATAATTGAATCAATTCCATACCGGTTCCAAATTAGAGGAATGTTATGGTAAAACTTCGTTTGAAACGATGTGGTAGAAAGCAACGTGCGACTTGAAGGACACGATCCGTTGTGGATTTTTACATCCACCATTTTCGATTTGTCTAGGAATGAGGGTGCTCTTGGCTCGACATTGTTTGTTCTGTTACACCTGAACCCTTCGTTTTTTGTTGGGTTGTAAATAGTCCACGATGGAGCTCGAATAGAAAGTATTAATTCATTTCTCGGGGGCAAGGATCTAGGGTTAATGCCAATCAATTGGAACAACTTCGTAAATATATGGAACATATATAGAAATCGAAAGGATCCAATTCGAGCAAGTTTCCAATTCAAAAGCAAAACTAGTTGAAATTGATCCAAATTTTTCGATTCAAAGTGTATCACGCAGGAATCAACTGTCCATAGGATTCTTTGATAGAAAGAAATCAAAAAAGGGTATGTTGCTGCCATTTTGAAAGGATTAAGAAGCACCGAAGTAATGTCTAAACCCAATGATTCAAAATAAGCATAAAGGATCTAAGAACAAGGAAACACCTTTTTAATTGTCTCGATAGTCTCAATAACTGGATCAGACTAAAGAATCCAAATAGAATTTGAAATAGTTTAAACGAGACAAACAAAAGGGAGTAAAGACTACTCAATAAATGAAATTGACTAAAGATTTTTCCTTTGAGCTATTTGAGAGTTATCTAACTTGAGTTATGAGTACGAATGGTTTCTTTTTCATTTTCAGGAAGAAAAAAAGACTGAAATCATAGTCTAATTGATTTTATAGGCCCATTTGTCATTTAATTTATTAGAATTGCATACATAGACAAAACTTCGAATCAAATCATTTTTTCTTGAGCCGTACGAGGAGAAAACTTCCTATACGGTTCTAGGGGGGGTATTGTTCATCTACATCTATCCCAATGAGCCGTCTATCGAATCGTTGCAATTGATGTTCGATCCCGAAGAGAAGGAAAAGATCTTAGAAAAGTGGGCTTTTATGATCCAATGAAGAATCAAACTTATTTAAACGTTCCTGTTATTCTATATTTCCTTGAAAAAGGTGCTCAACCCACAGGAACTGTTCAGAATCTTTTAAAGAAAGCGGAAGTTTTTAAGGAACTTCCGTCTAATCAAATGAAATTCAATTAAAGAAATACCGGGGGGGGGGGTAGCGACTTGTATATAACTTTGTCTAATTTTTCTCTACTTGTTTTTTTTGACCCCCCCCCCTTTTTTTTTCTGCTGTATTCGTATTTATTTATCATTGTTTCCGTCGAATCCGATGGTCTAGAACGATAAAACCTTAGTTTATTGATCTTATAAGTATAAAATTCGGACATTTCCTTTAATTGTGTGGTTTTCATTGGAACTCGACTAACCAACAAGGAATCCACTTTGCTTATTCCACTTAGATTGATGAAATACATTATGGACTCAAAAATCCGATATTTTTTTTGAATTCTTCCGTTTATACTTTTTCTATCTATGTAGATTAGATATGTTTTGAATATTATTGCATTGTTAAATTGAAATTCAAAGAATTTCAAAAAAGATTTCAATGCAATTTCTTTTTTCCACTGTATTCTTTTCTCAACATTTATATTGACAACAGTGTATTGAACAAATATAATTCATCGTGATAAGTGAACCGGGTCTATTTATTTTTGTCCCATAGTTTTTTTACTTTATCTTATTCAAATGATGCTTTCTTTGATACAAGAGGTTTTTTTCATTGAAAAAAAAGGTAGATAACATAAGAGATGCTCTATCAATTTTGACAATTCTGTATATTTTTTTCTTTTATCTGATAATTTCTTGTATTTTCATCTAATCAATTCATTTTTATGTTTCGAATCCATTAGAAAATCTGTTTTTTTTTTTAGATTTGTTAGCTCAATGGTTTGATTAGCTCGTATAATCTCTTTTCTCTTTGT